CTAGAAGTTGGCTAGCTACCTCTCATTTTGTTCTAGGGTTCTTCCTATTTGTAGGTCATTTATGGCACGCGGGAAGGGCTCGTGCAGCTGCAGCAGGATTTGAAAAAGGCATTGATCGTGATTTTGAACCTGTTCTTTCCATGACTCCTCTTAACTAACTGAAACAAGAGATCCAATACTTGATTGGAGGAGGAATCAATTTGAGTCTACCATACATATTGATTGGGTAGATCTTAACTTAAAAAGTATTCCTTTTTCTTTTCAACTCATTTAGATCTAATCTATTTTTTTTCTGGCTCGGCTCGGTGAGATAGCCGAGTCATTCACCTTTATGATACGGAGCCGGTCAAAACAAATAAAGACATAAATCTATTCAAAAGGAGAGAGAGGGATTCGAACCCTCGATAGTTCCTTGTGAACTATACCGGTTTTCAAGACCGGAGCTATCAACCACTCGGCCATCTCTCCAAAAGATAATTTCTATTTGACTATTGTATTTTTATTTTACCGAACCGAATGGGACATGGCTGTAGGAGTTGAGACCATCACTGTACTAGAGAAAGACATTATAGATGTGAATCGATAAGTCCAGTTATCTATCTCTATATTCTATATTATCTCTATATTCTATATATAAATATATAGATGATATATATAGATAGATGCAGGATCTAGCATGACCATTTGTAAAGGAAAAAACAACTCTCGATCCCATGTTTGAATAAAGCGAGATAAGGGGTGGTAATACGTCATAGAGAATCAATGTCTTCATGGTACAAACCCCCCCATGATATATTTTTTTTTTACAATTTTTTGACTGATAGAAGGATCAAATGGTATAGTTCTTTTGTTGGTAGCTTGGAGGATTAGAAACATGACTATTGCTTTCCAATTGGCTGTTTTTGCATTAATTGCTACTTCATCAATCTTATTGATTAGTGTACCCGTTGTTTTTTCTTCTCCTGATGGTTGGTCGAGTAACAAAAATGTTGTCTTTTCCGGTACATCATTATGGATTGGATTAGTCTTTTTGGTAGGTATCCTTAATTCTCTTATCTCTTGACCCTATTCATTCCAGATATAAAAATGAAATGACCCCTCCCCCGAATTCTTTAGGGTTACGAGATACATTAAAGTTCAATATAAGTTCCCAAAATGAAAAATAAATAAAAATAAAGAAAAAAATAAGGGGAGGGGTCAAGCTTTCTTGTAATTTGTAATTTATATAAATTAATTTATAAAAATAATTAAATGGAAAATAAAATCTAATGTGATAAAAAAATTATTGGAAAGGAATCTAATTATTGTAAATGAATTCAATATCTAATATAAATTTAATATATAATATCTAATATATAATAATAAGGTACTAATATCGAATAGAATTCTAATATTTCTAATAGAATACTAAATCTAATAGAATACTAAACTAAACTAATAGAATAACTAATATATAATATATAATAATATATTCCTATTTATATAATGAAAATACTATTAATATATAATGAAAATACTATTAATATAAAATATAGAAATCATATAACATATAATATAACATATAATTAATATAGATATAACATATAATTAATATAGAAACCAAACCAATCCAATATGCATAACCTATATAGATATAAATTAATAGATATATAAATACCTATATAGATATATAAATACCTATATAGATATATAAATACCTATATAGATATATAAATACCTATATAGATATAAATTAATAGATATATAAATTGAACGATATATAAACTATATAACGATATATAAACTATATAACGATATATAAACTATATAATAAACTATATGAATATAAACTAAAAAAAAAATATAAATTAAAAAAATGAAATAATATATATATAATTATATTTTATTTTATATATTATATAAAATAAAATATATAAAATAAAAATAAAATATATAAAATAAAACAAAAATAGATTCAATTATATAATTATATATAATTGCATTCTATCAGAAATAGATTTAATTATAGAATTCTAAATATTTAATTATAGAATTCTAAATATTTAATTATAGAATTCTAAATAATTAGAAATAAATATATAAATAAACATTATTATAATTTAATTTGAATAATTTTTGAATAATTGAATTTGAATTTTATAATATATTTATAATATAAATTTTATAATATATTTATAATATATAATTTATATAATATATAATTTATAATATATTAATATATAATTTATAATATATTAATATATAATTTATAATATATAATAAATTTATAATATATAATATAATGGAAGATGATTGTGAATGGAAGATGATTGTGACATAATTCAAATAGAATAGTAAATAGATCAAATAGAATAGTAAATAGATCAAATAGAATAGTACATAGAATAGTAATAGTCCTGAAAAGAATATCCTAGCATAGCTGTTCATAAATATAACTATGATCCAGACATTGCGTATCAACAACGAAAAAAAAATGCGGATATAGTCGAATGGTAAAATT